TATCTCGACCAGTTTCCCGAGGCGTTGGAAATCCAGACCGGCTCAGAGAATCACTGGTGCTATTTAGTCCTTCGTTTCGACAACAAAGAAGTCATCTTTGACGATTTCCCTTTCCTTCCCTGCCGAGCCGCCTCTCTTCGCCATTCGATGCCTCTGCCTTCCCTTTCTATAACATAGCCAAGCGCCCTCCTTTACAATCACTAAGAAAAAATAAATACCAATCAAAGCCCTATCGTATCAGTACGTCTCTGTGATTTTTCCGGCCCCAGGGGACTTTACTCGACCCATTCCCCAGTCTCCCGCGCTGCTCAAGTAAGTGTGCGACTCCGTATGAGGACCTCCTTCCCTTCTGCCCACTCTCCGTTCACACGGTTCTCAAAGCAGAGGAGGAGGGGTGGGCAGCAGGTACCACGAGCCCTCTGTCCCACACATCTATCCAGAAGCAAGTGTAGTTCACCGGTTCCACCGAATGCTCCTATCTGTCGGCAAAGATCGTGTGAGTGTGCAGTTATGCTTCGGATGCTTCGACATAGAATAGATCGACCCAGTTCCCGTTCTTTTCCGGTGCACTCGCTTTATATCTCCGACACACAAGGAAGGACGCGGCGGGAAGGAAGGAGCCCTAGCCTCTGTCCGGCCGATCATTCCGCTGGCATCTCGCATTCACGCCCCCGTTTGACTGCCGCTCGGGGATGTAGTTGTAGATACGTTAGTCTTAGTGGGTCGTTGGCTCCACTTGTTATCTCCTTCTACGACATGCTGTTGTCGTCGCCATATTCCATATGTCACTTAGTCATCTCTGCCTCGCTGCGGGTCAGCACAGCACCTCCGAAAGAAACGGAGGACTTCATTCAGTGACCCCGCGATCGCCCTCTGAACGATCAGAATAAGGTAAAGCTTGAAGATAAGTTTTGTACTCTATTAATTTCTCGGTCCCTCTAGTCGGGTGGGCGCCGGCCGGTCTTTCGACCAGATCCCCCTAAAAACCGTACGTGCGGGTCTCCCCGCATGCGGCTCACGCCATTCGAGGTGGCCCAGCCCAGCATTCATTCTAAAATCCTGTAGTGAAATTGAGACTGCTCGACTTCGGAAGCAAATTCGCGTGTAGGCAGCGCTGTCTGTCGTACCGTTGACTCTATCTATTCATTGAATTTGCTTGATTCCATTTTTATATAGGCTCGCTCCCTCTTTTTCCAAGAATTCATGCACTTCCCTTTACTCCATAGGGTCTTCTTTAATAGGTTCATAGTCCAAAGCCTTCCATTTCCGTCAAATGACCCGGCCTCCCCTGGCTCTTCCACCGTCTGGGCTCCCTTTCCTCCCTATGCTCCCCCGGCGCAGGCCTACCACGCTTCGCGCCTGCGGCGTTTTCGCCAGACGGTCTTTGCCAGTAGTGCCATCCTCCCCGCTGGCTGTATGGGCGGGTTGTCCCTCGCTGCTGCGTTCTGTTAGGCTATGGATTACAGGAACAAATGTAGTTGAATGGAATAGCAGGCGGGTTACACGTTCCACTGTGCCGAGATTTGAGGTGCAGGTGGTGATGATCACCCCGGGGTATGCGCTAGCGCCCTTGACAGGCACTCCAGAACCCGCCAACGCTCGTGAAAACCCGGGTCGGTCGGTCCTCCATTCATCCGACCGGAGGTGTGGATAACGAGGCCACCTTCACAACCTTCTCCCTTCTGTCCTTATGTTGTAGTAAGGTAGGGCGGTTCGCTTGAGTTGCTCAACCGCCCCTTAGCCCGGTGCTCATGACGCGCTACGGAACCTCCAGCGCGCCGGGGGACCAAGCAGGGCATACATAGCTAGCGGCATAGGAGCCGACTCGGCATCAGCGGCTTCGTGCCGCACTGGAGTGATCCAATATGTGGTTCCGCACGTTCCACCACTTCTCCGTTCATTTCCAATACTGATCGTGAAACACCATGAGCAGCAGGATGTTGAGGTCCGAAATTCGAAGTGAAATTTTTGATTTGCCCGTTCCTAGTCGTCATGGGAAAGAAAGGCAGAAAGAAGAAAGAAATTATTCCCTTTTTTCTTGTCCAATACCACCAGTACCAGAAATGCATCTCCTTCGCCCGCGCGAGATACTTATTGAACCCGGGGAGAAAGATGCCCAACATTCTCTGTCACTAAAACCAACCTGTCCTCCTCAAACCCATCTGCCTCCGACCCGACGTGGTAAAAGCAGATCACAGCGATTGATTGCCCGCAGAACGCGCTGATACGGCGCGCTTTCGCGGGTTCCCAGCTCTCTAATCTGCGTGATGTACGACTCATAGGTACGTACCCCTAAAAGTCGCGGCCTATGCAGCTCGCTCCGGATTTCCGGGTAGCGGCGCAGAATAGACTGGGGATGAAATCCATCCTCCACCAAGGCAGCTTCTACGTAGCGTTCCACTGTCGCTTGAGCGTAGACAGTGGAGGCCATACGTATAAGGTCATCGTCACCTCCGAGATTGAGCACCGAGTACCTGGTATACAGGACGTGGCGCCTATACTCATCGGTAAGTAGAGGCTGGGGCAATCGCGGGATAATGATGGGGGCAGGTTCCGGGATTGGCGGCGTCTCTTCTTGAGGAAGAGGAAGAGGCTGCCCTGGTGGACTAAGTGGGGGGGAGGGGTTCCCCGCGTCACACCAGGCTATGACAGGAATTAAAACGCCTCCCGCTATTATCAATATCAACAAAAATAAACAAAGCAGGAAACGAGAGCCAGAGTAAACCCATAAATAAGACCGGCACTTGAATAAAGAAAGAGCGCACGAAAACAGCAAGGAAAGAAGGATACATCTAAGATCATGATGTAATCCCATGAAAAACGAATCCATATTGAAGCCGCCCCATGGAAAGCACGAAGCGGAGCGAAGTAAAGTCTTCAAAAATACTGAAGGACAATTCCATTCTGTTGGAGCAATTATGAGAAATAGCCATTCTAGAACAATCATTTGATCTGTTTCATTCTTTGACTGCTCTGCTCCCCCAAAAAAATGGAGAGACTTGTTCTTGCTCTTCCAATTCAGGAAGACTTCTTTCGCCGGTTGGTCCAACCAAGAAAGACATGGGAATTTTGGGCGTCAGATTCTTCTTCTTCTCTTACTTACGATATTTCGAGTTGGATGAACAGATCGCTCCTATTTAATAAGACATTAGATTCTCATTCATCAATAACTCGACTTCCAGCTTCTCGCATGGAAGGGTCCGGTCCGGAAGAAGAGGAAAAGGAGTTCACCTCAAATCAAGGCAACGCGCGCTCAATCCATCTATCCTGTCTGATTGAGAAAGTCTTTAGGTTCCAGAGTTCCGACCTATAAAGGAGTGAAACCGCTTCCAAAGACTCAGCGATAGGGTAGGCCGTAGTGACTACTCAGATAGAAAGCTTCCTCCGAAGCTTTCTATCTTGCTTTCTCCTCCGCTGTGAAGGCTTTTCTCTCTGAAGGCATACAAAAAGCTCTTCCACGCCTAGCATCGTACTTTCCTCTACTCGTGTAAGGTAAGTCCTCCTTCTCTTAGGAGAATCACTCGCTGCAAGAAAATCTTTGATATGACCTATGAATATTTCGGATCTCTTTCTTAAAAGAATGCCTCTTTTCGAACTTTCTGATAGTTAGTAGTACCTAGCCAAACCAAAGGCTGGAAAGAGCGTTTAGACTACTTATACCCCTCACTGGGAATCAGAGAAAGGAGAGGATAGGACCGGTATTAGCAGAATAGATGGCTTCCTAAGAATCCATCTGATGGTCTTTAGTAAAGACTTGAATAGATGCCTTCCTTCATAAGAACAGGTAACCTGGTAGGTGAGTCACTCTCCGCTAACCTGGTAGGTGGGACTTGCTCTACTTCTCTATTTCATAACACTAGCCAACCAGCGTACCTCATTGTCACTTCACCCCTCTCCTTTCAGTCGAGTGTCAGCTCCTTAGCTTTGGTTTTAGCCCCTTTTCATAATAAGGTATGCGCTTGATGTTGAAATTCTAGCTCTAATGATATAGTTCCTAGTCTTAGTTTATGTTTCTCACACCCGGCTGGCCTATCTCTCAAGCGAAACAGTTCAGGAGGTATTTCTCAATCAAAAGGGAGTCCGAGTACACTCCTTCGGGTACCATTCCTTACCAGTCGAGCTACTTTGTTCTTCTGGAAGTGAAAATTCCCTATTGACCTTAGAGCGGGACAGGCTCTTGAGATTGTTGGGTATGGCCTGCCATATTAGAAATAAGGTGAATGGATAAGACGAATACAGGGGATATTGAAATAGACGATCTCAATTCGCAGAGGAAATGAGAGAATGGTTCCGTGAAAGCAAGAAGCTTACTAAACATATTACACTCACTGGGAAGGTTTGTTCAAGTCAATAAGTGGTAAGGTCTCGCTTAAGTGTGGTATCTCCCTCTCAATAGGTGTAGGAACATCTTTGTGCACAGCTGATTGTATTAGAGAATAGGTTCCATCTATTACCCAAGACCGAGGTCTTCTTGGACTGTCTGATTTCACCCGCACAGCTTGAATCAAGCTAGAGAACCTCTCTTTCCCTAAAAAGTACTATTACCCTCACTATGTTGACTTGACTGATTCAACTATGCACTCCCTCCTTGATCACCGAGCAGTCATTTAGGTGTATTAGAGGAGCAGTTTCCCTCTCTGCGTATGATCTGATTTGATTGATCTATTTCTTTTTCATCAATCAGTAGCTGGTTTTGGAGCAGCAGGAAGAGAGAGATAAATCCTAAGGTCGCAGCTGCCTTCTTGGATGGGTTTTATCTCTTCACTGAAACACTACGATAGTTCAGCTAAGAGCCCTAGAGACAGACGCGAATGAAAGAGCCTTTGCACCAGGCGCTAGTGATCCACCATTCCTTCATGAAAGTACTATACACTACACCCCTTGGGCAAGCAACCGCACCGCATCCATCCTTACCGTGGCATCATAACACTAAAAGATTGACACTAGTCCGATTTGAGACTTAGGCTTGTGCGCCCTTAAAGGAGTACAGATAGAGCTGGGTTAATTAAGGGAAAGCAGACTCGCCTGCCACAACCCTGTTAACTATAGGAATCACGAGCTACCGATCCCATCCCTTCAATCACCGTTACTCGATCCGAACAGGAACTGACCTGGAACCGAACTACCACACTATGTCCTGCTGCTTCCCTGGTCTGACTGGAACTATTACTAAATGAGATTTCCTGGACCACGTTGATGGTACCAGCTTGAGTGAAGGAAGTTGGAGTAGAAAGAAGAAGGCATCGTTGCCCAACCAATCAGATCAGTCACCAGGGAAAAACGTGGCAAGTCCTGATCTAAAGATGTTGCTTGGTGAAGGTGGCTTGCTTCTCTGTTCACGGGGAATGAATGTAAACCAATTGTTGACAGAGATGATTAGCTTGGGAAGCTAGACTTTCTTCTCTACTCATTTTGGAGAGCTAATCTGACTTCTATCTCTTCTCAGTTCTCTAGGGAAGGTAGGGATTACTTGAGCTTACCCATCACTTCATCATTAGATTTCCAGGGGATTCCTAAAGAGTAGAAGGAGTGCTTACTGCTAGGCTAACATCACTCCTTTCACATTTTAAGTAGCTGCGGGCACCCGACTTTCTGCTTTCTCACAAGATCTAAGTCGCTAGTAGTATAGCCGGTCCTCTAAGGAAAGGTTACCTAAATAACTTCTTCTAACCACTCCCTAGTTCTCTTTCATCGATTGATATGGGAATAGCCTCACACCCCCTCCCCTCGATCTATTTACCGATTGAAGGCAATGACTCTTACCCTTATGATAGGTGAATGGTTCTACAACAGCAAGCACATGAACTCGCTCTCATAGACAGGCTACGGGCTAGAGGGACGAAGACTCCAAAGCACAGACCGAAGCAGACGTAAGATAAAAAGAAGTACTTGACGCGGGAGAGAAGGTAGAAAGACTAGAGGAAAGGGCTATGGCCCCTCCTGATACGATTCTAGCCTAATGCTGATAGACCCAGGATCTTTCTGTTCGAAGCTAGCCATTGACCGGTGAGGAGGCAGGCCACCCCTTAGTCAACACCACCGAATAGCTGCCAAGACCTGGAATACGACTAGGAAGATCAATAGAACCTAAACATAGGTATGCACTAGCTGGCTGGTCTCATTGATTGGCTTGTTCAAGGCATGGCACCAAATGAGAAGGAGCACTTCCACAGCAAGGACTCTTCACACAAGACGGTCGAGCTGACCCAAGGGATCAATAAACAGGGACTTCTTCCTTGCCCTCAATTCTCATTCTGGAACAACAAGAAGATGGCGTATAAAAAGACCACCGAAGGACTTTCTTTTGATACCCAAACAGTCTACCTTGTTTCTTTGGTGACCTTTCTCCGTTCCACAGCATCAATTGAGTGTTTAACGAGTTGGTACGAAGAGATCGATCTCTGATTTACCAAGATATTCAACCCCTTTCTTTCGATGTGCTGTCATGATCTCATTCACTGTTTCGTACGAGAACCCTTGTTTAGCTTACAGGTCAAACTCTGCTTTGGGCTTTTCCAATACATTTTCATCAGGAGGCAACATCCACTAGTTTTATCTTGATCAAACACACCCTGTGAGAGGGTTCGATCTTCCTTACTGGTCTTTCACCAACCGCTGGCACTGAATTAGCGCGATACGAAAGAGTAAGCGGGGACAGGATTCGAACCTGCAGTCTTCAGATCATGAGTCTGATGAGTTGACCATTCCTCCACCCCGCAATAAGACTCAGCGAGTGAACTAGGTTTTGGTATTCCTTCTTGAGCTTCTATTTCTTCCGTTAAAGGAGATTCGAGAAAAGATGGAATAAGAAGACGTGTTTCCAGAACGAACAAGATACGGGTTGAGAAGGGGGAGTTAGCAAAGTTAGACAAGATTGGAATGGGCATAGGAACATGTATTGATGTACCATATCGGCTAATGCTCCCAGGTTGATGCGATGTATTCCACCAGTTGACTGAAGACTTGATTATGGGTATATCGATCGGTCCAGCACGGATTGAAATAGGAGCCGGTTCGATAGGAAGCTTTTGAAAACGCAGTGCACCCATGTAAATAAGGAACGAGATTAATACAGAGGTTAAACGAGCATCCCACACCCAAAAGGTGCCCCACATAGGTCTTCCCCGAAACCCCCCAGTAACTAAGGTAAACAACGTAGAAAAAGCACCCATTTCTGTACCGGTTCCGAAAGAGCGAAGAAAAAGGGGATGTTTTGTTAATAGGAACAAGAACGTGTTTATAGCCGTAGCGATATAAACAAGAATACTCATCCGAGCCGCAGGAACGTGTACATAAGGAATACGAGAATTTCCACCTTGTTGAAGGTCTAGTGGTGCTACCCGAAGACTTAAATGAATAGCCATCGCTGTTAAGAACAACCGAGATCCAATGAAAATTTTCGCGTAGCTTCTGGTCTTTGACATCAAAAAAGAAGGTTGTAATAATGAAAGGGACATCTGATCATTTTAGCCTAGCTAGTGGAACAATAAAGACGAAGTG